TCTAGAGGGATTTGGTGTTTCTCATATTTTACAAGAGATGCTTACTATTAAATCTGATCATATTAGAGCTCGTCAAGAAGTGCTTGGTACTACAATCAGTGGAAGAATAATACCTAAAGCGGAAGATGCTCCAGAATCTTTTCGATTACTCGTTCGAGAACTACGATCTTTGTCTCTGGAACTGAAAAATTTCCTTATATCTGAGAAGAACTTCCAGATTACTAGGAAGGTAGTTTAATCGGAATAAAAAGAAAATAAGGAGGAATTTTTTTCTATGATTGATCGACATAAACATCAACAACTCCGAATTGGATTAGTTTCGCCTGAACAAATAAGTGCTTGGGCCAATAAAATCCTACCGAATGGAGAGATTGTTGGAGAGGTGACAAAACCCTATACTTTTCATTACAAAACCAAAAAACCTGAAAAAGATGGATTATTTTGTGAAAGAATTTTTGGGCCTATAAAAAGTGGAATTTGTGCTTGTGGAGATTCTCGAGTAATTAGAGATGAAAAAGAAGAACCTAAATTTTGTGAACAATGTGGGGTCCAATTTGTTGATTCTCGAATACGAAGATATCAAATGGGTTACATCAAACTGGCATGCCCAGTAACTCATGTTTGGTATTTGAAACGGCTTCCTAGTTATATCGCGAATCTTTTAGATAAACCTCTTAAACAATTGGAAAGCCTAGTATACTTCGATTTTTCTTTTGCTAGGCCTATATCGAAAAAACCGACTTTCTTACGATTACGAGGTTCATTCGCAAATGAAATACAATCTTGGAAATACATTATTCCACTTTTTTTTACTACTCAAGGGTTCGATACATTTCGAAATCGAGAAATCTCTACTGGAGCCGGTGCTATCCGAGAACAATTAGCCGATCTGGATTTGCAAATTATTATAGACTATTCATCGGTAGAATGGAAAGAGTTAGGAGAAAAGGGGTCTACGGGGAATGAATGGAAAGATCTAAAAGTTAGAAGAAGAAAGGATTTTTTGGTTAGACGCATGGAATTAGCTAAACATTTTATTCGAACAAATATACAACCAGAATGGATGGTTTTATGCCTATTACCCGTTCTTCCTCCCGACTTGAGACCGATCATTCAGATAGATGGAGGTAAACTAATAAGTTCAGATATTAATGAACTCTATAGAAGAGTTATCTATCGGAACAGTACTCTTACGGATCTATTAACAAAAAGTCAATCTTCGTCAGGAGATTTCGTAATGTGTCAGGAGAAATTGGTACAAGAAGCTGTAGATACACTTCTTGATAATGGAATCCGTGGACAACCAATGAGAGACGGTCATAATAAGATTTACAAGTCGTTTTCAGATGTAATTGAAGGCAAAGAGGGAAGATTTCGTGAAACTTTGCTTGGCAAACGGGTTGATTATTCGGGGCGTTCTGTCATTGTCGTAGGGCCCACACTTTCATTACATCAATGTGGATTGCCTTACGAAATAGCAATAGAGCTTTTCCAGACATTTGTAATTCGTGGTCTAATTAGGCAAGATATTGCTTCGAACATAGGAGTTGCTAAGAGGAAAATTCGGGAAAAAGATCCAATTGTACGGGAAATACTTAAGGAAGTTATAAAAGGGTATCCTATATTGCTGAATAGAGCGCCTACTCTGCATAGATTAGGCATACAGGCATTCCAGCCCCTTTTAACGGAAGGGCGTGTTATTTGTTTACATCCCTTAGTTTGTAAGGGATTCAATGCGGATTTTGATGGGGATCAAATGGCTGTTCATGTACCTTTATCATTGGAGGCTCAAACGGAGGCTCGTTTACTTATGTTTTCTCATATGAATCTCTTGTCTCCTGCTATTGGGGATCCCATTTGTGTACCAACTCAAGATATGCTTATTGGACTCTATGTATTAACAAGCAGGAATCACCAGGGTATTTGTGCAAATAGGTATAATTTAGCTAATCGCCGAAATTCTAAAAATGAAAGAATTGACTATAATAGGGATAAATATACGAAAGAACCCTTTTTTTGTAATTCCTATGATGCAATTGTAGCTTATCGCCAAAAAAGAATCAATTTAGATAGTCCTTTATGGCTCCGGTGGGAACTAGATCGGCCCTTTATTGCTTCAAGAGAAATTCCCATCGAGGGTTACTATGAATCTTTAGGTACCTATCATGAGATTTATGCAGACTATCTAATAGTAAGAAATCTAAAAAAACAAAATCTTTGTATATACATCCGAACCACCGTTGGGAATATTTTTTTTTATCGACAAATCGAAGAAGCTATACAAGGGTTTTGTCAAGTCAGCTCAGAGGATCCCCAATCTAATCATAGAGATCTCAGCTAAGAAATTCTATAACACCCGTGGGGATTCAGATCCCTTTGGTTCAACTAGGACCATAGTTCCTGAATTTCTTAGCGAATCAAGATCGAGAAAAGGAAGTCATTGACTCAAATTCATTGTCGAACTCTACTCAAGTGGAATATGGAGGTATTTATTTATGTCGGATATGTCGGAACGGATCAATTTTGGTTTTTACAATAAAGTGATAGATGGAACTGCCATTAAACGACTTATTAGCAGATTAATAGATCACTTCGGAATGGCGTATACATCATACATCCTGGATCAAATAAAGACTCTGGGTTTCCAACAAGCTACTACTACATCCATTTCATTAGGAATTGATGATCTTTTAACAGTACCTTCTAAGAAATGGCTAGTCCAAGATGCTGAACAACAAAGTTTCAGTTTGGAAGAACACCATCATTATGGAAATGTACACACAATAGAAAAATTACGTCAATCCGTTGAGATATGGTATGCTATAAGTGAATACTTGCGACAAGAAATGAATCCTAATTTTAGGATGACCGAACCCTTTAATCCAGTCTATATAATGTCTTTTTCGGGCGCTAGAGGAAATGCATCCCAAGTACACCAATTAGTAGGCATGAGAGGATTAATGTTGGATGCACAAGGACAAATGATTGACTTAGCCATTCAAAGCAATTTACGCGAAGGATTGTCTTTAACAGAATATATTATTTCTTGTTATGGAGCCCGAAAAGGAGTTGTAGATACTGCTGTACGAACAGCAGATGCTGGATATCTTACACGCAGACTTGTTGAAGTAGTTCAACACATTGTTGTACGTAGAACCGATTGTGGCACTACCCGGGGGATCCTTGTGAGTCCTCGAAATGGAATGATGCCAGAAGAGATTTTCATTCATACATTAATTGGCCGTGTATTATCAGACAATCTATATATTGGTTCACGATGCATTGCCGTTCGAAATCAAGATCTTGGAGTTGGACTTATCAATCGATTCATAACCTTTCGAACACAACCAATATCTATTCGAACTCCTTTTACTTGTAAGAGTACGTCTTGGATATGTCGATTATGTTACGGACGGAGTACTACTCATGGCGACTTGGTAGAATTGGGAGAAGCTGTAGGTATTATTGCGGGTCAATCTATTGGGGAACCGGGTACTCAACTAATATTAAGAACGTTTCATACCGGTGGAGTATTCACAGGGGGTACTGCAGCACATGTGCGAGCCCCCTCTAATGGAAAAATCCAATTTAATGAGGATTTAGTTCATCCCACACGTACACGTCATGGGCATCCGGCTTTTTTCTGTTCTATAGACTTGTATGTAACTATTGAGAGTGAAGATATTCTACATAACGTGACTATTCCATCAAAAAGTATTCTTTTAGTTCAAAATAATCAATATGTGCAATCAGAACAAGTGATTGCTGAAGTTCACGGAGGAACATCCCCCTTTAATTTTACAAATAGAATTCGAAAATATGTTTATTGCTATTCAGAAGGAGAAATGCACTGGAGTACCGGCGTATACCATACATCTGAATCTAGATATAGCAATGTCCATTGTTTAACAAAAACAAGTCATTTATGGATATTATCGGGGGGTTCGGGCAGCTCCAGTACAGTCCCATTTTCGCTACACAAGGATCAAGATCAAATGAACACACATTCTCTTTCTGTCGAAAAGAGATATATTTCGAACTTCTCAGTAAATTCAGAAAATAATGATCAAGTTCAATACAAATTATTTAGTTCAGATCTTTCGAGTAAAAAAAAAAGTGAGATTTCTGATTATTCAGAACTTAACCAAATCCAAAGTACTAGTTATTGTAATCTCATATATTCTGCAATTCTCCACGAAAATTTTTATTTATTGGCAAAGAGACGCAGAAATCGATTTATCATACCATTCCAATCAATTCAAGAACAAGAGAAAGAACGAATATCCCCTTCCGATATCTCGATTGAAATACCTATAAATGGTATTTTGGGTAAAAATAGTATTTTTGCTTATTTCAACGATCAACTCTTTTTTTTCATTCCGGAGGCAGAGGAAGCGTATATTTTACCCGAATCTTCTTCCTTAATGGTACGTAATAATAGTATTATTGGAATAGATACACAAATCACGTTAAATATAAGAAGTCGGGTAAGCGGATTGGTACGAATAGAGAGAAAAAAAAAAAAAATGGAACTTCAAATTCTTTCTGGAGATCTCCATTTTCCGGGGCAGACAGATAACATATCACGATCCAGTGGTATCTTAATACCACCAGGAACGGTAAAAACGAATTCTAAGGAATCAAAAAAAAAAGAAAATAGCACCTATGCCCAATGCATTACACTTACCAATAAAAAGTATTTTCTTTTGGTTCGGCCAGTAATCCTATATAAAAATAAAAGAACATACGATAGAAATTTCGAAACACTTTTCCCCCCAGATTTATTGCGGGAAAAGGAAAATCTGAAACTTCAAGTTGTCAATTCTATTTTTTATGGAAATGGTAAATCGATTCGGGAAATTTCTGACACAAGTATTCCAGTAGTTCGTACTTGTTTAGTCTTGAATTGGGATGAAGACAAAAAAAATTCTTCTATCGAAGAGGCTCATGCTTCTTTTGTTGAAATAAGTACAAATGGTTTGATTCGTGATTTCCTAAAAATCGACTTAAACTTAGCGGAATTCCGTATTTCCAATATCAACAGAAAACGGAACGATTCATTAGGTTTAGGATGGATCTCCCATATTGGGTTAGATCATGCCAATATTAATATTAATTCATTTTTTTCCATTTATTCCAAGGCAAAGATTCAACAATCACTTAAACAAAATCAAGTAACTAGAAGTACGTTTTTGAATAGAAATAGAAATAGAAAATGTCAATCTTTCATTTTTTTGTCACCATCTAATTGTTTTCAAGTGGATCCATTCAACGATGTAAAATATCAGAATGTCATAAAGGAATTAACTAAAAGAGAGGCTAGAATCCCAATTAGGAATTCGACGGGTCCTTTAGGAACAGCGCTTGAAATTGCAAATTTTGATTCAGTCTACTATTATTTACTAACTCATAATCAGATTTCGGTAAATCAATATTTGAAACTTGACAATTTAAAAAAGACTTTTCAAGTACTTAAATATTATTTAATGGAGGAGAATAAGAGAATTTTGAATCCCGATTCGTGCATTAACAGTGTTTTGAATCCATTCAAATTGAATTGGTATTTTCTCCATCATAATTATCATCATAATTTTTGCGAAGAAACATTCACACTAATTAACCTAGGACAGTTTATTTGGCAAAATGCATGTATGGACAAAAGCGCACTACGCCTAAAATCGGGTCAAGTTATAATTGTTCACGTTGAGTCTATAGTACTAAGATCAGCTAAGCCTTATTTGGCCACTCCCGAAGCAAGGATTCATCAGAATTATGGAGAAATCCTTTCCAAAGGAGATCCTTTATTTTCATTTTTGTATGAAAAGTCGAGATCTAGTGATATAACGCAGGGTCTTCCAAAAGTGGAACGAATGTTCGAAGTACGCTCAATTGATTCAATATCAATAAACCTAGAAAAGAGAATTGAGGGTTGGAACGCGTGTAGAACAAGAATTCTTGGAATTCCTTGGGGATTCTTGATTGGTGCTGAGTTAACTATAATACAAAGTCGTATCTCTTTGGTTAATAAGATCCAAAAGATTTATCGATCCCAAGGGGTGCAGATCCATGATAGGCATATAGAAATTATTGTACGTCAAATAACATCCAGAGTGTCTGTTTCGGAAGATGGAATGTCTAATGTTTTTTCACCCGGAGAACTGATTGGGTTGTTGCGAGCGGAACGCACGGGGCGGGCTTTGGAAGAAGTGATCTGTTACCGAGCTATGCTCTTGGGAATGACGAGAGCATCTCTGAATACTCAAAGTTTCATCTCCGAGGCAAGTTTTCAAGAAACTGCTCGTGTTTTATCAAAAGCAGCTCTCCGCGGACGTATCGATTGGTTGAAAGGCCTGAAAGAAAACGTTGTTCTAGGCAGTATGATACCTATTGGTACTGGATTTAAAGGATTAGTGCCCCGCTCAAGGCAACATACGGGCATTCCTTTACGATTAAAAACCAAAAACAAGAATTTATTCGAGGGGGGAATGGGAGATATTTTGTTCCACCACAGAGAGTTGCATTTCAAAAAAAGGATATGATACGTCAGAACAAGAATTTATAGGATTTAATGATTCCTAAGAGTGGATTCATACTTTTAACTATATAACTATGGGCGGTTCTTTGATTTGTTCCATTTACACCCGATTTGGTAATGTGATTTTTTATATTTATATAATAATAAGGAAATAAATAAAAAAAGATAATAAAGAATAGAAAGGAATAAATCGCTTGGGTCATGCATCAACACCCAATCTTCGAGAAAAGAGGAAAAGATAAGGTTCCGTCGGAACAGTTATTTATTTTAGGGTATCCCGTTTTAGGGTATCCCGTTTTTTTTCATTGAAAAAAAAAAGCAAGGAAGTGTACGCAGAAATGAAAAGAAGATATTGGAATATTAATTTGGAAGAGATGCTGAAAGCAGGAGTTCATTTTGGTCATGCTATTAAAAAATGGAATCCGAAAATGGCACCTTATATCTCTGGAAATGTTAAAGGTAATCATATTACAGATCTTACTCGAACTGCTCGTTTTTTATCAGAAGCTTGTAATTTACTTTTTCATGCAGCAAGTAGTAGAAATGAATTATTAATTGTTTGTACCAAAAAAAAAAGAGCGGATTTGGTAGCGCGGGCTGCAATAAGGGCTCGGTGTCATTATGTTAATAAAAAGTGGCGCGCCGGTATTTTAACGAATTGGTCCACTACACAAACGAGACTTCAAAAGTTCAGGGACTTAACAATGTACCAAAAGACAGGGAAACTCACTCGCCTTCCGAAAAGAGATGTGTCTCGATTAAACAAGCAGTTATCTCGCTTGGAAAAATATCTGGGCGGGATCAAATATATGACGAGGTTACCAGATATTGTAATAATCCTTGATCAGCAAAAAGACTATACGGCTCTTCGGGAATGTATCACTATGGGAATTCCGACAATTTGTTTAGTTGATACAAATTGTGACCCCGATCTCGCAGATCTTTTGATTCCTGCAAATGATGACAATCCAGTTTCATTCCGATTCATTCTTAACAAATTAGTATTTGCAATTTGTGAAGGTCGTTCTAGCTATATACAAAATCCTTAATTTTAATTAATAATAACATATAAGATAAAAGAGTTCTTTTGAAAATTCCTTTTGAAAATTCCATAGACTGATAAATTGATGGAATCCTTTACGATTCCTGAATCGTGCAAAAGAAATAAAAAGAATTTAGGGAGATTATGTGACTCGTTTGTATCCAAAATATACAATTCTAGTGGGCAAGCCTAAAGGAAAAAAGGGGTTGAATCAAAATAATTTCTTGTAAAGTTTTCAGAGGACAATATGAATGTTTTATCATTTTCCATCAACACATTAAAAGGCTTATATGATATATCTGGCGTAGAAGTAGGCCAGCATTTTTATTTGAAACTCGGAGGTTTCCAAGTTCATGCCCAAGTACTTATTACTTCTTGGGTTGTAATTGCTATCTTATTAGGTTCCGCCATTGTAGCTGTTCGGAATCCACAAACCATCCCTAGTGACGGTCAGAATTTCTTCGAATATGTCCTTGAATTTATTCGAGATGTGAGCAAAACTCAAATTGGAGAGGAATATGGTCCATGGGTTCCTTTTATTGGAACTATGTTTCTATTTATTTTTGTTTCTAATTGGTCAGGGGCGCTTTTACCTTGGAAAATCATAGAGTTACCTCATGGAGAGTTAGCCGCACCCACAAATGATATAAATACTACCGTTGCTTTAGCTTTACTTACGTCAATTGCATATTTTTATGCGGGCCTTAGCAAAAAAGGATTAGGTTATTTCGTTAAATACATTCAACCAACTCCAATTCTTTTACCCATTAATATTTTAGAAGATTTCACAAAACCTTTATCGCTTAGTTTTCGTCTTTTCGGAAATATATTAGCGGACGAATTGGTAGTTGTTGTTCTTGTTTCTTTAGTACCTTCAGTGGTTCCTATACCTGTTATGCTCCTTGGATTATTTACAAGCGGTATTCAAGCTCTTATTTTTGCAACGTTAGCTGCGGCTTATATAGGCGAATCCATGGAGGGGCACCATTGACTAAGTTTCTAAATCGTCTTTATTTTTTAACTTAGTGCAAGGCAATCCATGCCGTTCTCAAGATAATTTACTTCTATGGATATAAATACACACATAAATAGACAAAAAACAGGGTCTATACGATCTAGAGGAAGAATCAAAAGGATTACGATATTGGCGGATTGTCAAAGTCAAAAAAGGGGGGGGGAGATCGAAGAGATAAAATGTGTTTGCCCTGTTTCTATCTCCTTCCAACAAATATTCTCTTGATATTGTCTTGATTCTTTTGTTCATTTAATTCCAATCTTAGGAGTCATAATCTGAATGAGAATTCTTTATTTTTTTACAATCCTAAAACTAAAAAAAAAAGAAAGGGGTTCCATGCAGTGATTCTCATTTCAGTCGACTTTATTCAATTCAACGATTGCCCAAAAGAATAATAAAGAATAAATTACATGAACTTAGATCAATCAAAGGTTTTTCTTTCTATGCAATGATTCAGACTAATGAATTCGCCCCTTTAGATTGATTGTATCTATGTGGGATTACACGAAATAAAAAGAAAAGAAAGAAAAGAGTTTACAAAAAATGAGATTCATAAAAGAAAGGTTTGTTTAACAGAGTGAGATCCAACTGGATCTATGGAATCTATATAATGGTTAGAAAACAACTTTCTTTTATAGATGTTTCTAAAAAAAAAATAAGAATCTGATGAAATCCAAGATACGAATAATTAGTTTACTTTACCGAAGAAAAACGTGTATATGTATATAGTAGGCTAGGCCTATATGAGCGAAAAGATATATCTAATCGCTCCACGACTACTCAGTATTTAGATAGGGATTTCAATAAGAGTCCTTCCTTTTCGTTTGTAACTTTGAATTGAATAAAGAAATTCAATTAAGAAGAAAAAGAACGAAGAGCTCGAATTTAAGGTTCGGAGCAAAGAAAGAAATGGAAATAAAGTTGTATGAATTCACAAAAAATCCGCGGATAGGCATTTTGAAAATAGATAGTGAAGTGATTCTGATGATTCAATAAGATTATTACTTCAATTCAGAGCTCTTAGTTGCGTTGCAATAAATAATTAAGTCATAATTTATTGGTTGATTGTATCATTAACCATTTAATTTTCTTTTGCGAGGAACTTCTCATGAATCCATTGATTTCTGCCGCTTCTGTTATTGCTGCTGGGTTAGCTGTTGGACTTGCTTCTATTGGACCTGGGATTGGTCAAGGTACTGCTGCAGGCCAAGCTGTAGAAGGTATCGCGAGACAGCCCGAGGCGGAGGGAAAAATACGAGGTACTTTATTACTTAGTCTGGCTTTTATGGAAGCTTTAACAATTTATGGATTGGTTGTAGCATTAGCACTTTTATTTGCAAATCCTTTTGTTTAGGACCCCATAAAAAATCAAAATACGTATTTATCTTCAATAATAACAAAAATTATA